AAAGTCCAGTATCTTTCCACGAATTAGTTAATTAGGGAGGATTTTTGAGAATCAGAAAAAAATCTTCATAAATTAGAACTCATGGTAAATGTGAAATACTTATTTTCGATAAAAAGGTGTGGGGGAAATAAAAAAGATGCAGGGCACTTTGTCCGTTTGGCTAGCCAAACGCGGGCTGGTTCATAGATCGTTGGGCTTCGATTACCAAGGAATAGAGACTTTACAAATAAAGCCCGAAGATTGGCATTCTATTGCTGTAATTTTATATGTATATGGTTATAATTATTTACGTTCGCAATGTGCCTATGATGTGGCACCAGGTGGCCTCTTAGCCAGTGTGTATCATCTTACGAGAATAGAATATGGTGTCAATCAAGCGGAAGAAGTCTGCATAAAAGTATTTACTCACAGGAGTAATCCTAGAATTCCATCTGTTTTCTGGGTTTGGAAAAGTACGGATTTTCAAGAACGGGAATCTTATGATATGTTAGGAATCACTTATGATAGCCATCCACGACTGAAACGGATCTTAATGCCCGAAAGTTGGATAGGGTGGCCTTTGCGTAAGGATTATATTGCCCCCAATTTTTATGAAATCCAAGATGCTTATTGAATGATAAAATTGAATGATAAAAAACGAGTCTTAGTTTCTACAACTACAGACCTTCGCGGAATATTCTGAATTCGATTCTTTTTTCGATCAAACAAACAGAAGAATTGAGGTATTCATATTATTATAGATAGCTTGATCTCCAATTTGAAAGATACTTTTTTTCGTAAAAGCCGAGCCAATAGGATGAACTAAAAAAAAGAGTTCTACATTATGAACTTTGTATCGCGCACATAACTTAGTAAACTTGAGTTACATAACTGGAAATGAATAAATAAGAGCGGAAAGCAATAAATTAGGGGGGTCCAATTCTATTTCTATTGTATCTAATGAATCTTGGGGTATTTCTGCCCTTCAACTATAGATACTAGACCTTTTTTTTTACTTGTTTGATTCTTTCAAACAGAACTTATTTACCCTTTCTTATAATACATATTCGAATAATTTGAAGAATAGAAACTGATCAAAATTAATCAACCCTATGCCAAGAACCAGATTTGAACTGGTGACACGAGGATTTTCAGTCCTCTGCTCTACCAACTGAGCTATCCCGGCCATTACCGAAGTATCATCCTCATTTTACTAGATGACTTAGGTCTATGTCAATTAAAAAAAACGCAAAAGTAGTAAATGAAAAAAGTTCAAGTTTTGGGCCGGGAATTTCTTGGATCTTCAAAAAGAAGACTTTCTAAGTTTTAAAATGAAAAATTATATAGATTCTAAATAATTCAAATCGATATTTCTTTCTCATTTGTACGTGTATGATATAGCCGACAAGACTTGTATATAATAAGAAAAGAAATTATAGTTTGTAAAAGCGTAAGCGTAGGATGAATGCAAAAAGATAATGAATTCTTGAATAACTAAAAAAAGGGGTAAGGTGTCAAACAGATTTTTTGGGGGAGTGGGGTTGGGGATAGAGGGACTTGAACCCTCACGATTTTAAAAGTCAACGGATTTTCATCTTACTCTAAATTTCATTCTTGTCAGTATTGACATGTAGAATGGGACTCTATCTTTATTCTCGTCCGATTAATAAGTTCCACCAAGGATCTATCAGACTATGAAGTGAATCATTTGATCAACACAAGGTAGTGAACTCCATTTGTTAGAACAGCTTCCATTGAGTCTCTGCACCTATCCCTTTTTTCTCGCTTTCTGAACTCTGGTTTGTTCGCGTAAACCAGGATTTGGCTCAGGATTGCCCATTGTTAATTCCAGGGTTTCTCTGAATTTGAAAGTTATCACTTAGTAGGTTTCCATACCAAGGCTCAATCCAATTAAGTCCGCAGCGTCTACCAATTCCGCCATATCCCCTTTTTTGCTTTGAGATTAGGATCTCATTATGATGTCTTTACATTTTTTATTAGGCCGAAACCTTGGAATTCATTACATATAGATACTTATTTTATTTCTTTGGTATCTTCTTTCATTTTTTTTTAGCCCCATCCATATTGATTTAGTCTAATCAAGCAAGATTCTATCATTTTTGTATTTGCAATTCAATATGGTTCTATATTACATAACATAGATATGTTATGTTCTTCCTTTTCTCATCTTTGTCTGAAATAAAAAAAATAGTCGAACGGTCGATTTTTTTTACTTCCATGAAAAGAAATTTATGATTATTATTGAAACTTAGAATCCTACAATGTGCAATGGAAAAAGAGTCTAAGTCTACTTCGTAGATTTGAAATTCGAATTTCTATAATATTCGAAATCAAATACAAAGATAAAAAGTATAAAAGAATAATAATAGCATGGGGTTAGAACAAAAAAAACAAGAATTTCAAATCCGATATCATTTAACTAAAAAAAAGATTTCTGATCTAATTAAGATTTTCTTTTTTAGAAACTAATGAAATCAAAATTAGAAAGTCGATATATTGCTATATTCTAGTAATTAATTAAGTATTTAATGAAAGTAACTATTTATTTGAGCTATATTCTGTTCTAGAATATATGGAATATGATTCATTCTAAATAGATAAGGAAAAATATGAATAGAATAGTTAATTGATACGATCTAGTAGTTTAGTGAATTTGTATGCATGCGCTATTTTATTTGAGCCCGCTTAGCTCAGAGGTTAGAGCATCGCATTTGTAATGCGATGGTCATCGGTTCGATTCCGATAGCCGGCTTTTCAATATTTTTTCGTTTTTTTTTTACATTCTTTTGAAGGTACATTAAAAATCAAAGAAGATTTAAAAGACTTCTTTCACCTTTTTCAAAAAGTTACCGCGGCATTTATATTATGTCATATAAACTTCAATATAGGAATATATATTGGGTAAAAGGGTTAGATCTTTGCAAAATAAATCCAGAAAATAAAGGCAAATTTTTGTGATTTATTTGATTTCTATATATTGTATATACAATAAAAAAAATCTGTATATTGAGAGAATATATCTTCGGACTCTTTGTATTCCAATAGTTTTTTGGAGTGGATTTCACGTCATTTATCATTATCATTTAGTTCAGTTTTAATTTTCTTTCGTTTTGTACAATTTCAATAAAAAAGGAGTCTTTATGTCACGTTACCGAGGGCCTCGTTTTAAAAAAATACGCCGTCTGGGGGCTTTACCGGGACTAACTAGTAAAAGGCCTAGGGCAGGAAGCGATCTTAGAAACCAATCACGCTCCGGAAAAAAATCTCAATATCGTATTCGTTTAGAAGAAAAACAAAAACTGCGTTTTCATTATGGTCTTACAGAACGCCAATTACTTAAATATGTTCGTATCGCCGGAAAAGCCAAGGGGTCAACAGGTCAGGTTTTATTACAGTTACTTGAAATGCGTTTGGATAACATCCTTTTTCGATTGGGTATGGCTTTGACTATTCCTCAAGCGCGCCAATTAGTTAACCATGGCCATATTTTAGTTAATGGTCGTATAGTTGATATACCAAGTTATCGCTGCAAACCACGAGATATTATTACAGTGAAGGATGAACAAAACTCTAGAACTTTGGTTCAAAATCTTCTTGATTCATCTGCCCCCGAGGAATTGCCAAACCATCTGACTCTTCACACATTCCAATACGAAGGGTTAGTCAATCAAATAATAGATAGGAAATGCGTCGGTTTGAAAATAAATGAATTGCTTGTCGTAGAATATTACTCTCGACAGACTTAATAAACCTAACTTAAGTAAAAAAAAAATAACTAAAAACAAGAGTTCGGACAACCCCCCTTTACCCCTCTTTTTTGATTAAAAATAAAAAGGCGCGAGGTAAGGGATTTTGTCGGGGAATCTTTTCCCTATTCATGTATCATAGATTGGTAGGGAGGTTTGGATCCCTTGTTTGCTCTTCCCAGCATTTTCCATATCAGATAAATGTAGATTTTCTATCTATTCTTTTTTATTTGATACATTGTGGTCAATCACGTAAGATTGGTGAATTAGTTGAAAGTACGGAAAGAGAGGGATTCGAACCCTCGGTAAACAAAAGTCTACATAACAGTTCCAATGTTACGCCTTCAACCACTCGGCCATCTCTCCGACATCAGGATTATGACTGAGTACCTGGGTGAATAGCGAGTTATTCATAGTTTTTTAGATTAGGGTTAATAGATACCTGTTTTGACCGGAAAAATTTGGCAGTAGATAGAAGGTTTTTTTATTTTAACGAGTCCGCTTTTATGTTAGTTCGTACTATAAAATTCCTTTGTTTGTGAGAAAATTTTCTCACAAAAGAAAAGGTAAAGGAAAAAAAGAGTTATAGAATGGATTACTACCTATGCCAAGATCGCGTATAAATGGAAATTTTATTGATAAAACTTTTACAATTGTAGCCGATATCTTATTACGAGTCATTCCGACAACTTCCGGAGAAAAAGAGGCATTTACTTATTACAGAGATGGTGCGATTTGATTATCATTATTTTTTTTTATTTCTCGCCGATTTGTAATAGAAATAAAAACGAGTATTGAAAAAAATCTACGCTTTTGAAGGTGAAGTTTATAATATAAAAAAGCAATCCCTTCTGTCATGTATCCGCGATTAATGCAGCCTTAGATGCTTCAATTGTGAATTCTAGTATTGAGCAAAAGGTTTTTACCTATAGTTCCCGTATTACAGATCAATCCTACTATACTAATACAATATACGAATAGGAGGCATAGGGGAAGAAGCACTACGCCGAGAAATCAACAACACGAAAACTTTCTTAAAAATGATTCCTTTTCTTTCTTCTTCTTTGGGATTGGGACTAATTAAAATGGTTGGAACAATAAACATCCATCTCGTTCGTACTTTGGATACCCGTATAACCATTGAAGACTGTTGAAGTGACTAATTCCAGGAAATTTAGGGGCGTTGAGAACAAAGAAATTTTTAGAGTTTCCTTTCTTATTTTTATCTAGCATGAACCCACTTGGTAGTAAGAA